TGGGTTTATGTATTTCATTTAAAAGACCCGACGTCGCAAAGCCTTGGGTAAAAATAGTACTTGAGGCAGTTATTGTGGTTAAATAATTTTTTTTTTTTTTGAAATAAGGCACTATATGAATAAGGGAGAAACTCCATGAAAGAAAAATTAATGATTCATATAAATCACTTAGCGGGAAATGGCCCGAATAAATCCAACGAGTGATTAATAATCCTGTTAGACATAAAAAAGTAGCTATCATCCCTTTTTCTGACGAATCATACGGTTTTATGATTTCATTGCCCAATAAGGTTATCAAATGAATTGTAATTACAATTGAAACAATAGAAAAGGAAATATGAGTTAATATATGCTCTAAAGTTGAAAATATCATAAAATGAAAAAAAGGAGAGGGAATCCCCCATATTAATTAACCTTATTAATTAATAAATAGAACTCGGGAATTAAATTTATTTTTATTATAGGATCTATTGGATCTCTTTTAGAAGACGGCATGCCGCCACTCGGACTCGAACCGAGATGCTCTAGCACTGCTTCCTAAGAGCAGCGTGTCTACCGATTTCACCATAGCGGCTTGCTCGAACTCATAATAGCCTATTTATATTCAATCGTCGAGATTGAACAAGTCAATTCAATCAAATAAGTTAAAGGTTCAAATCGATAAAAAAATGAGTTCAAAAGTCAATTTGAAGGTTTTTGAAACAAAAAAGAACTTTTCTCAATGAATCCAAAATAGACATATTTTGGATTACTCCAAATTGACACTTGTACATATTATCTCAACAATTAAGTTCTTTTATGGATTGGGCTGAAAATTGGAGAGAGAAGACAATATAGTAGATACAATAAATTAAGAAGTCCGAAAGTTATCCAAAAATTTTTAACACGGAATCCATTAGTTTCAACAATTCATTAATTTGAATTGAACTAACAATCTTATATCTGCCCTTCCCGACCGATAAAGAGAAAATTTTTTCATTCTTGTAATTGTAAGGGTCGATGGGGAAAATAAGACTCCCCACCACCAAAATCTGAGTGAAAATATACTAAAAAGAAATAAAAAATCTTGTATTTTTTTCTTTATTCTTTTTTTTAGAATTCAGAAAAGAATTTTTCTTTTAGACATCTTATAAGATTAAAGGCCTATTTCATATTGATTAGAATAGGGATTGCCAATTGTTAATTTTATATTAACTTTGATATTAACAAATTACTGAGCCAATTTTTTGAGTCAAATCCATTCTGATTATTCCAATTTTTTAGGACTTATTTGTTTGCCGTGCAAAAAAGCTTTTTGAATTCCCGGTAGAAAGAGATTTCCCTAATGACAAAGCTTTTAAGGCCGCCCTATATCCTTTCCTTTTCCAAATATTTTTACGAATACGCTTTTTTGATATCGAAGTACGTTTTTTTGGAACTGCCATTTAAAAATGAAGAAGTTGCTCGTTGTTATAGTTGGATGTGAAAGACATCTATTGCTCAAAACTAATTATTATTTATTATTCATTATCTATTTTTTCTCTAAATAAGATTCTTTTTATTTTATAAATAAAAAAGAAATATAGATAAAGATCCGTGAAAATTGGATCAAAAATGACTTGAATTTTGATTCCATACACTATTTGTAAAACCAAAATTGGTTTGGAACTCTTAGTTCTCGTTGTTTATCTCGCAAAGTTATATCTTTAGAATTGGCTATGTGATAGAAATCAAACTTAATAGCTTTATTTTCGTCATTCTAGACTTTATTTACATGTAATAAAATAACTCAAAGGATTGTAAACTTTTGCCTAATAAATCGAGTATTTTTTTAGTCAAACTTGATAAAAAAGGATCTCCGTCATTTTTGATCCTTTCTCGATAAAAAAAGTTCATTTTTGATCACTTTACTAATAAATTGTAAATTGTTTTGATTGAAATGGAAAACAATCAATCCCATAATGAATTAGTTAATGAGTTTAAATAAACTAACTAAAATCAAGAGTTTTTATTTCATTAGACCGATGACCTTAGTTAATCCTATAATTCATATCAGCACCAAGTACTCTTTTTAGCCTAAATTTTTATCCTTGCTCTATGAATATAAATTATTATTTTACTATTCTAAGTATTCGTTTTTATATGTCACTTGGTTATATCATTTGACCAATCGTAACTTCTTGTTTTGAATATTTGAATGATTTTGAAAAGACTAAGAATAAATACTAATATAAAATTATTAAATAAGTTAGTGCATATCTTTATTTTTTATTGACTTTTTCGAAAGAGGTAAGATCCGGTGAATCGGAAACAATTAATTAAGAATAAAAAACTTTTTTTATGGAACAGACATATCAATATGCGTGGATAATACCTTTTCTTCCACTTCCAGTTCCTATTTTACTAGGGTTGGGACTTCTTCTTTTTCCGACGGCAACAAAAAGTCTTCGTCGTATGTGGGCTTTTCAGAGCGTTTTATTGTTAAGTATAGTCATGATTTTTTCCATTAATCTGTCTATTC